GTTTATGTAGCTTAATCACCCAAAGCAAAACACTGAAAATGTCGAGACGGGCTCACTCGCCCCATAAACAAATAGGTTTGGTCCTGGCCTTTCTATTAGCCCCCGGCAAGATTACACATGCAAGCATCCCCGCCCCGGTGAAATCGCCCTTCAAATCACCAGTGATCAAAAGGAGCAGGTATCAAGCACGCAATAACGCAGCTCAAAACACCTTGCCTAGCCACACCCCCACGGGAAACAGCAGTGATAAACCTTTAGCAATAAACGAAAGTTTAACTAAGCTATGCCAACCCTGGGTTGGTCAACTTCGTGCCAGCCACCGCGGTCATACGATTAACCCCAGTTAATAGAACCCGGCGTAAAGAGTGTTTTAGATCATTCTCCAATAAAGCTAAACTCCATCCAAGCCGTAAAAAGCTCTGGCTGGTATAAAATAAACTACGAAAGTGGCTTTAACATCTCTGAGTACACAATAGCTAAGACCCAAACTGGGATTAGATACCCCACTATGCTTAGCCCTAAACTTCAACAGTCAAATCAACAAGACTGCTCGCCAGAACACTACGAGCAACAGCTTAAAAATCAAAGGACCTGGCGGTGCTTCACACCCCCCTAGAGGAGCCTGTCCTATAATCGATAAACCCCGTTCAACCTCACCATCTCTTGCTCAGCCTATATACCGCCATCTTCAGCAAACCCTGACAAAGGCTATAAAGTAAGCACAAACATCCGCATGAGGACGTTAGGTCAAGGTGTAGCCTATGAGATGGGAAGAGATGGGCTACATTTCCTATATCAGGAAACCACGATAACCCTCATGAAACCTGAGCGGTCAAAGGAGGATTTAGCAGTAAATTAAGAATAGAGTGCTTAATTGAACAAGGCCCTGAAGCGCGTACACACCGCCCGTCACCCTCCTCAAGTATATTTCAAGGAACCCCTAACTAAACACTCCGCACATCTATATAGAGGAGATAAGTCGTAACATGGTAAGTGTACTGGAAAGTGCACTTGGACAAACCAAGGTGTAGCTTAACATAAAGCACCCGGCTTACACCCGGGAGATTTCAATTAACTTGACCGCCCTGAGCCAACCCTAGCCCCAAATTACCCTAACCCTACTATCAAACAACACCAACCAAACCATTTACTCGTACAAAGTATAGGCGATAGAAATTACCAACCTGGCGCAATAGATATAGTACCGCAAGGGAAAGATGAAAAATATAACCAAGCACGAAACAGCAAAGATAAACCCCTGTACCTTCTGCATAATGAATTAACTAGACACAACTTAGCAAGGAGACCCAAAGCTAAAAACCCCGAAACCAGACGAGCTACCTAAGAACCGCTGAAAGAGCACACCCGTCTATGTAGCAAAATAGTGGGAAGATTCATAGGTAGAGGTGACAAGCCTACCGAGCCTGGCGATAGCTGGTTGTCCAAGATAGAATCTTAGTTCAACTTTAAATTTACCCATAGAACCCCTAAATCTTCTTGTAAATTTAACTGTTAGTCCAAAGAGGAACAGCTCTTTAGACACTAGGAAAAAACCTTATAAAGAGAGTAAAAAGTGTAAACCCCATAGTTGGCCTAAAAGCAGCCACCAATTAAGAAAGCGTTCAAGCTCAACACCACCCACCCAATAAATCCCAAACATATAACTGAACTCCTTCCACCACATTGGACCAATCTATCATTCTATAGAAGAAATAATGTTAATATGAGTAACACGAAAAGAATTCTCCTCCGCATAAGCCTATATCAGACCAAAAAGACTTCGCTGACAGTTAACAGCTCAATATCTAAAACCAACTGATAGACCATTATTACCCACACTGTCAACCCAACATAGGCATGCCCACAAGGAAAGGTTAAAAAAAGTAAAAGGAACTCGGCAAACACTACCCCGCCTGTTTACCAAAAACATCACCTCTAGCATTACCAGTATTAGAGGCACCGCCTGCCCAGTGACACATGTTCAACGGCCGCGGTACCCTAACCGTGCAAAGGTAGCATAATCACTTGTTCCTTAAATGGGGACTTGTATGAATGGCTCCACGAGGGTCCAGCTGTCTCTTACTTTCAACCAGTGAAATTGACTTGTCCGTGAAGAGGCGGACATAGCCTAACAAGACGAGAAGACCCTATGGAGCTTTAGCCTATCAATGCAAACAATATTCAACAAACCAACAGGCCGTAAACTACCAAATCTGCATCGAAGACTTCGGTTGGGGCGACCTCGGAGCATAAACTAACCTCCGAGCAGTACATGCTAAGACCACACCAGTCAAAACAAAATTCCATATGCAATTGACCCAATAATTTGATCAACGGAACAAGTTACCCTAGGGATAACAGCGCAATCCTATTCTAGAGTCCATATCAACAATAGGGTTTACGACCTCGATGTTGGATCAGGACATCCCGATGGTGCAGCCGCTATCAAAGGTTCGTTTGTTCAACGATTAAAGTCCTACGTGATCTGAGTTCAGACCGGAGTAATCCAGGTCGGTTTCTATCTGTTCTATATTTCTCCCTGTACGAAAGGACAAGAGAAATGGGGCCCACTTCACAAAGCGCCCTCTCCCCTTAGATGATATTATCTCAACCTACAACATACCCAAACCCGCTCAAGAGCAGAGCCTGTTAAGATGGCAGAGCCCGGCAATTGCATAAAACTTAAGACTTTATAATCAGAGGTTCAACCCCTCTTCTTAACAGCATGCCTATAACCAACCTCCTACTCCTCATCCTACCAACCCTAATCGCCATGGCATTCCTAATGTTAACCGAACGAAAAATCCTAGGCTACACACAACTACGCAAGGGCCCCAACATCGTAGGCCCCTATGGCTTACTACAGCCTTTCGCCGACGCAATAAAACTCTTCACCAAAGAACCTCTAAAACCATCTACATCGACCACCACCCTCTATATCATCGCCCCAACCTTAGCCCTCACCATTGCTCTCCTACTATGAACCCCTCTTCCCATACCCAACCCCCTAATCAACCTCAACTTAGGACTCCTATTTATCCTAGCTACATCCAGCCTAACCGTCTACTCTATCCTATGATCAGGATGAGCATCAAACTCTAACTACGCCCTAATCGGCGCACTACGAGCAGTAGCCCAAACAATTTCATATGAAGTCACCTTAGCCATTATCTTGCTATCAGTACTACTTATGAACGGCTCATTCAACCTCTCCACCCTCATTACAACACAAGAACACATCTGACTACTCCTACCAACATGACCCCTAGCTATAATATGGTTCATTTCTACATTAGCAGAAACCAACCGAACTCCCTTTGACCTCACCGAAGGAGAATCAGAACTAGTCTCAGGATTCAATACAGAGTACGCTGCTGGCCCATTCGCCCTATTCTTCATAGCCGAATACGTAAACATCATTATAATAAATGCCCTAACCACCATAATTTTCCTAGGTACCACATACAACGCCCACCTCCCAGAACTTTACACCACATGCTTCACCATTAAAACCCTACTTCTAACCTCCCTATTTCTATGAATCCGAACAACATATCCCCGATTCCGTTACGACCAACTCATGTACCTCCTATGAAAAAACTTCTTGCCACTTACCCTAGCACTACTAATATGATACACTTCTCTATCCACTATAATTGCCAGCACCCCCCCACAAACCTAAGAAATACGTCTGACGAAAGAGTTACTTTGATAGAGTAAATAATAGGGGTTTAAACCCCCTTATTTCTAGAACCATGGGAGTCGAACCCATCCCTGAGAATCCAAAACTCTCCGTGCCACCCGTCGCACCCTGTTCTAAGTAAGGTCAGCTAAATAAGCTATCGGGCCCATACCCCGAAAATGTTGGTTACACCCTTCCCGTACTAATTAACCCCCTAGCTCAACCCATCATCTACTCTACCATTTTCGCAGGTACACTCATTACCGCATCAAGCTCACACTGATTCCTCACCTGGGTGGGCCTAGAAATAAACATACTAGCCTTTATCCCAGTTCTAACAAAAAAAATAAATCCCCGCTCCACAGAGGCTGCTATCAAATATTTCCTTGTACAAGCAACCGCATCCATAATTTTCATAATAGCCATTCTATCCAACAACCTACTTTCCGGGCAATGAACCATGACCAACATTACCAACCAGTACTCATCACTAATAATACTAACAGCCCTGGCTATAAAACTAGGAATAGCCCCCTTTCACTTCTGAGTCCCAGAAGTTACCCAAGGAACCACCCTCACATCCGGCCTACTCCTCCTCACATGACAAAAACTAGCCCCTATCTCAATTATATACCAAATCTTCCCAGTAGTAAACATGAACGTTCTCCTCACCTTTTCAATCTTATCTATCCTAGTAGGCAGCTGAGGCGGACTAAACCAGACCCAACTACGCAAAATTCTAGCGTATTCCTCAATCACTCACATAGGCTGAATAATAGCCGTGCTACCATATAACCCAGACATCACCATCTTCAACTTAACCATCTATATCGTATTAACAACCACCGCATTCCTAGCACTCAACCTGAATTCCAGCACTACAACCCTACTACTATCCCGCTCCTGAAACAAATTAACCTGACTACTACCCTTAATCCCATCCACCCTATTATCACTAGGAGGCCTACCTCCACTAACCGGATTCCTGCCCAAATGACTTGTCATTGAAGAACTCACAAAAAACGGCACCCTCATTATCCCAACTATTATAGCCATCGTCACCCTTATCAACCTATACTTCTACATGCGCCTAATTTACTCCACCTCAATCACACTACTTCCCACATCCAACAACGTAAAAATAAAGTGACAATTTGAAAACATAAAACCCACATTTCTCCTCCCCACATTTATTACCCTCACCACTCTTCTCCTACCAATCGCCCCACTTACGTTTCCCACCCCATAGAAATTTAGGTTAAACACAGACCAAGAGCCTTCAAAGCCCTCAGTAAGTTAACAAAACTTAATTTCTGCAACACACCCAAGGACTGCAAAATCCACTTTGCATCAACCGAACGCAAATCAGTCACTTTAATTAAGCTAAGCCCTTACTAGATTGATGGGACTTAAACCCACAAAAATTTAGTTAACAGCTAAACACCCTAGACAACCTGGCTTCAATCTACTTCTCCCGCCGCGGGAAAAAAGGCGGGAGAAGCCCCGGCAGGATTGAAGCTGCTCCTTTGAATTTGCAATTCAACGTGAAAACCACTTCGGGGCTGGCAAAAAGAGGTTCCACCTCTGTCCTTAGATTTACAGTCTAATGCTTTACTCAGCCATTTTACCCCCTCCCCTCCCACTAATGTTCGCCGACCGCTGGTTATTCTCCACAAACCATAAAGATATTGGAACACTATACTTACTATTTGGCGCATGAGCCGGAGTCCTAGGCACGGCCCTAAGCCTCCTCATTCGAGCTGAGCTAGGTCAACCCGGCAATCTCCTGGGCAATGACCATATCTACAACGTCATCGTAACAGCCCATGCATTCGTCATAATCTTCTTCATAGTAATACCCATCATAATTGGGGGCTTTGGCAACTGGCTCGTCCCTCTGATAATCGGTGCCCCCGATATGGCATTCCCCCGTATAAACAACATAAGCTTCTGACTTCTTCCCCCCTCCTTCCTACTACTGCTTGCCTCCGCCATGGTAGAAGCCGGCGCCGGAACAGGGTGGACGGTCTACCCTCCACTGGCGGGAAACTACTCTCACCCAGGAGCCTCCGTTGACCTAACCATTTTTTCTCTACACCTAGCCGGAGTATCATCCATCCTAGGGGCTATTAACTTCATTACCACAATCATCAACATAAAACCCCCAGCCATGTCCCAATATCAAACACCCCTCTTTGTTTGATCCGTCCTAATCACAGCCGTCCTACTCCTCCTCTCCCTACCAGTCCTGGCCGCCGGCATTACCATGCTACTAACAGACCGCAACCTCAACACTACTTTCTTTGACCCCGCTGGAGGGGGAGACCCTATCCTATATCAACACCTATTCTGATTCTTTGGCCACCCCGAAGTTTACATTCTCATCCTACCAGGCTTCGGAATAATCTCACACATCGTAACACACTACTCAGGAAAAAAAGAACCATTCGGATACATAGGCATAGTCTGAGCTATAATATCAATTGGCTTCCTAGGCTTCATTGTCTGAGCCCACCATATATTCACAGTAGGCATGGACGTGGACACACGAGCCTATTTCACCTCTGCTACCATAATTATTGCCATTCCCACTGGCGTCAAAGTATTTAGTTGGCTCGCCACACTCCATGGAAGCGACACCAAATGATCCGCCGCAGTGCTCTGAGCCCTAGGCTTCATTTTTCTCTTCACAGTAGGGGGCTTAACTGGCATCGTACTGGCAAACTCATCACTAGATATTGTACTTCACGATACATATTATGTTGTAGCCCACTTCCACTACGTCTTATCCATAGGAGCCGTATTCGCCATCATAGGAGGCTTCGTCCACTGGTTTCCCCTATTCTCGGGCTACACTTTAGATCAAACCTACGCCAAAATTCACTTTGTCATTATATTTGTTGGAGTAAACTTAACCTTCTTCCCACAGCACTTCCTTGGCCTCTCTGGAATACCACGACGTTACTCTGACTACCCCGATGCATACACTACCTGAAACATCCTATCCTCTGTAGGCTCATTTATCTCTCTGACAGCAGTAATATTAATAATTTTTATAATCTGAGAGGCCTTCGCCTCAAAACGAAAAATTCTAATAATCGAACAACCCTCTACTAACCTAGAATGGCTGTACGGATGTCCACCACCCTATCACACGTTCGAAGAGCCCGTCTACATAAAACCTAGACAAAAAAGGAAGGAATCGAACCCCCTAAAACTGGTTTCAAGCCAGCCCCATAACCTCTATGACTTTTTCAAAAAGATATTAGAAAAACTATTTCATAACTTTGTCAAAGTTAAATCACAGGTTCAAACCCCGTATATCTTAATGGCACATGCAACTCAAGTAGGCCTACAAGACGCTACATCCCCTATCATAGAGGAACTAATCTCTTTCCACGACCACGCCCTTATAATCATCTTCCTTATCAGCTTCCTAGTCCTATATGCCCTCTTCCTAACACTCACAACAAAACTAACCAACACTAATATTACGGACGCCCAAGAAATAGAAACCGTCTGAACAATCCTGCCTGCTATCATTCTAGTCCTAATCGCCCTCCCATCCCTCCGCATCCTCTACCTAACAGACGAAATCAACGATCCCTCCTTTACTATCAAAGCAATTGGCCACCAATGATATTGAGCCTACGAATATACAGACTACGGCGGGCTGATCTTTAACTCCTATATGCTCCCGCCATTATTTCTAGAACCAGGAGATCTCCGACTCCTTGAAGTTGATAATCGAGTGGTCCTTCCAATTGAGGCCCCTGTCCGTATAATAATCACATCACAAGACGTCCTACACTCATGAACTGTCCCCTCCCTAGGCCTAAAAACGGACGCCATCCCAGGACGCCTAAACCAAACCACATTCACCGCTACACGCCCGGGAGTATACTACGGCCAATGCTCAGAAATCTGTGGAGCCAACCATAGCTTCATACCAATTGTCCTAGAGCTAATTCCCTTAAAAATCTTCGAAATAGGGCCTGTATTCACCTTATAGCCCTCCCCGCCTCCCACCCCCGCAAATCTCACTGTAGAGCTAGATTAGCATTAACCTTTTAAGTTAAAGACTAAGAGGGCCGCCGCCTCTTTACAGTGAAATGCCCCAATTAAACACCACCGTGTGACCTACAATCATCATATCAATACTCCTCGCACTATTTCTCCTTATACAACTGAAAACACTAAATACGCACTACCACCCACCCGCCTCCCCAAAACTTACGAACATTAAATCCCGTAACAACCCCTGAGAACACAAATGAACGAAAATCTATTCGCTCCATTCGCTACCCCCACAATTCTAGGCCTACCCGCCGCAGTGCCAATTATTCTATTTCCCTCCCTGCTGGTCCCCACTTCCAAATACCTCATCAACAACCGACTAATTGCCACCCAACAATGACTAATTCAACTGACCTTAAAACAAATAATAACGGTACATAGTACCAAAGGACGAACCTGGTCCCTCATACTAATCTCCCTAATTACCTTTATTGCCACAACCAACCTCCTTGGCCTCCTGCCCCACTCATTCACACCAACCACCCAACTATCCATAAACCTAGCCATAGCCGTTCCCCTATGAGCAGGCACGGTAGCCACAGGCCTTCGCCTTAAAACCAAAAACACCCTTGCCCACCTTCTACCCCAAGGCACACCTACCCCCCTCATTCCAATATTAATTATCATCGAAACCATTAGCCTATTTATCCAACCCGTAGCCCTCGCTGTACGACTAACTGCAAATATTACAGCAGGCCACCTACTAATACACTTGATCGGGGCAGCCACACTAGCCCTATCAACTATTAGCCTACCCGCAACTCCCATTATCTTCACAATCTTAGCTCTACTAACAATCCTCGAAATTGCCGTAGCCCTAATTCAAGCGTATGTCTTCACACTCCTGGTAAGCCTCTATCTGCATGACAACACATAATGACCCACCAATCCCATGCCTACCACATAGTAAAACCCAGCCCCTGACCCCTGACGGGAGCCCTCTCAGCCCTCCTACTAACATCCGGCTTAGCTATATGGTTTCACTTCCACTCCACCACTCTACTGACACTAAGCGCGCTAACCAACGCACTAACCATATTCCAATGGTGACGCGACGTAGTGCGAGAAGGCACATACCAAGGCCACCACACAACACCTGTCCAAAAGGGACTTCGCTACGGAATAGTCTTGTTTATCACCTCAGAAATTTTCTTCTTCGCTGGATTCTTCTGAGCGTTCTACCACTCCAGCCTAGCCCCCACCCCCCAACTAGGAGGACACTGACCCCCAACGGGCATCACCCCACTCAACCCCCTAGAAGTCCCGCTCCTGAATACCTCAGTACTGCTCGCATCAGGAGTTTCGATCACTTGAGCCCACCACAGCCTAATAGAGAACAATCGAAATCAAATAATCCAGGCGCTACTTATCACGATCCTGCTAGGCACCTACTTTACCCTCCTGCAAATCTCAGAATACTTTGAAGCCCCTTTCACCATCTCCGACGGCATTTATGGCTCTACATTTTTCGTAGCCACAGGCTTCCACGGACTCCATGTCATTATCGGATCAACATTCCTCATTATCTGCCTTATCCGCCAGCTACTGTTCCACTTCACATCCAAACACCATTTCGGCTTCGAAGCCGCCGCTTGGTACTGACATTTCGTAGATGTCGTTTGACTGTTCCTATATGTCTCCATCTACTGATGAGGATCCTACTCTTTTAGTATAAGTAGTACTGTTAACTTCCAATTAACCAGCTTCGATAACGCTCGAAAAAGAGTAATGAACCTAGCATTAGCCCTAATGGTTAATACACTCCTAGCCTTATTACTAATAACTATTACATTCTGACTACCACAACTCAACACCTACATAGAAAAAACCAACCCCTACGAATGCGGATTTGACCCACTATCCCCTGCTCGCATCCCATTCTCCATAAAATTCTTCCTAGTCGCAATCACTTTCCTATTATTTGACCTAGAAATCGCCCTACTACTACCCCTACCATGAGCCCTCCAAACAACAAGCCCCTCACTAACAATCGCATCATCACTTACATTGATCACCATTTTAGTCCTAAGCTTAGCTTACGAATGATCACAAAAAGGACTAGACTGAGTTGAATTGGTAAGTAGTTTAAGCTAAAACAAATGATTTCGACTCATTAAATTATGGCAACCATACTTATCAAATGCCTCTCATCTACATAAACATCACACTAGCATTCACTATCTCACTCCTGGGCATACTAGTCTATCGCACACACCTCATGTCTTCCCTGCTATGCCTAGAAGGAATAATACTATCATTATTCATCATGGCTACTCTCATAGCCTTAAACACACACTCCCTCCTAATCAACATTATACCCATCGTCCTACTGGTCTTTGCTGCCTGCGAAGCAGCAGTGGGCCTGGCCTTACTAGTCTCAATCTCCAATACATACGGCCTAGATCACATCCACAACCTAAACCTGCTCCAATGCTAAAACTAATCATCCCCACCATCATACTATTACCCCTAACATGATTATCTAAAAAACACATAATTTGAATTAACACAACCACCCACAGCCTAATTATTAGCCCTATCCCACTATTATTCTTTAACCAAGCCAACAACAATCTACTTACCTACTCCCCATCCTTTTCCTCCGACCCCTTAACCACGCCCCTCCTAATATTGACAACCTGATTGCTCCCCCTAATAATCATAGCAAGCCAACATCACCTATCCAACGAGCCCCCTCTACGAAAAAAACTCTACCTATCCATACTAATTACCCTCCAAGTCTCACTAATTATAACATTCACCGCCACCGAACTAATAATATTCTATGTCCTCTTTGAAACTACACTCATTCCCACCCTAATTATCATTACTCGATGAGGTAACCAACCAGAACGCCTAAACGCAGGCTCATACTTTCTATTCTACACCCTAGTAGGCTCTCTTCCCCTACTCATCGCACTTATCCACACCCACAACACCCTAGGATCACTAAACATTATATTACTAACCCTTTCCTCCCAAAACCTAACAGATTCTTGATCCAATAACCTCATATGGCTAGCATACATAATAGCCTTCATAGTAAAAATACCCCTTTACGGACTTCACCTCTGACTCCCCAAAGCCCATGTTGAAGCCCCTATCGCCGGGTCAATAGTACTCGCTGCAGTACTCCTAAAACTAGGCGGCTACGGCATAATACGGCTCACCCTCATTCTCAACCCACTAACAAAACACATAGCCTACCCCTTCCTAATACTATCTCTATGAGGCATAATCATAACAAGCTCCATCTGTCTACGACAAACAGATCTAAAATCTCTCATCGCATACTCCTCCGTAAGCCACATAGCCCTTGTAATCACGGCCATCCTTATTCAAACTCCCTGAAGCTTTACAGGTGCAACCATCCTCATAATCGCCCACGGACTAACCTCCTCCCTACTATTCTGCCTTGCAAACTCAAACTACGAACGAACCCACAGCCGCATCATAATCCTGTCCCGAGGACTTCAAACCCTACTCCCACTGATAGCCTTCTGATGACTCGCAGCAAGCCTTGCTAATCTCGCCCTACCTCCCACTATTAACCTCCTAGGAGAACTCTTTGTACTAATAGCCTCTTTCTCCTGAGCGAACACCACCATTACACTCACCGGACTTAACGTACTAATCACTGCCCTGTACTCTCTTTACATATTCATCATAACACAACGAGGCACACTTACACACCACATTAAAAACATAAAACCCTCACTCACACGAGAAAATATATTGATACTCATACACCTCTTCCCCCTTCTCCTCCTAACCCTCAACCCTAACATCATTACTGGCTTTACTCCCTGTAAACATAGTTTAACCAAAACATTAGATTGTGAATCTAACAATAGAGACTCGAGACCTCTTGCTTACCGGGAAAGCCCACAAGAACTGCTAACTCGCTACCCCATGTATAACAACATGGCTTTCTCAACTTTTAAAGGATAACAGCTATCCATTGGTCTTAGGATCCAAAAATTTTGGTGCAACTCCAAATAAAAGTAACAGCAATGTACACCACCACAGCCATTCTAACGCTAACCTCCCTAATTCCCCCCATTACGGCCGCCCTTATTAATCCCAATAAAAAAAACTCATACCCACACTACGTAAAAATAACCATCGCCTCCACCTTTATAATCAGTCTATTTCCCACAATAATATTCATATGCACAGACCAAGAAACCATTATCTCAAACTGACACTGAACCACAACCCAAACGCTAGAGCTCTCCCTAAGCTTCAAACTAGACTACTTCTCCATAATATTCATCCCCATTGCACTATTCGTCACCTGGTCCATTATAGAATTCTCACTGTGATACATACACTCAGACCCAAACATCAACCAATTTTTCAAGTATTTACTCATCTTCCTCACCACAATACTAATCCTAGTTACTGCCAACAACCTATTCCAACTCTTCATCGGCTGAGAGGGCGTAGGAATCATATCCTTTCTCCTCATTGGCTGATGATGCGCCCGAGAAGAAGCTAACACCGCGGCCATCCAGGCAATCCTATACAACCGCATTGGCGACATCGGCTTTATTCTAGCCCTAGCGTGATTTCTCCTCCACACCAACTCATGAGAACCGCAACAAATAATCCTCCTAAACACCAACTCCAACTTTCTCCCACTAGCAGGCCTCCTTCTAGCAGCAGCGGGAAAATCGGCCCAACTTGGACTACACCCCTGACTTCCCTCGGCCATAGAAGGCCCAACCCCTGTCTCAGCTCTACTCCATTCAAGCACCATAGTCGTAGCCGGAGTTTTCCTACTCATCCGCTTCCACCCCCTAACAGAAAACAATCAACTAATCCAGACTCTTACACTATGCCTAGGCGCCATCACCACCCTATTCACAGCAATCTGCGCCCTAACACAAAACGATATTAAAAAAATCGTAGCATTCTCCACCTCCAGCCAACTAGGCCTAATAATGGTTACAATTGGTATCAACCAACCATACCTAGCATTCCTACACATCTGCACCCACGCCTTCTTCAAAGCCATACTATTCATATGTTCTGGGTCCATTATTCACAACCTTAATAATGAACAAGACATCCGAAAGATAGGAGGCCTATTTAAAACATTACCCCTCACCTCAACCTCCCTAACCATTGGTAGCCTCGCACTCACAGGAATACCCTTCCTTACAGGCTTCTACTCCAAAGATCTTATTATCGAAACCGCAAACATATCATACACCAACGCCTGAGCCCTATCCACAACTCTCATTGCCACCTCCCTAACAAGCGCCTACAGCACCCGAATAGTTCTCCTCACCCTAACAAACCAACCCCGCTTCCCAACCCTAACCAACATCAACGAGAACAACCCCACCCTACTAAACCCCATCAAACGCCTAACGATCGGAAGCCTCCTAGCAGGCTTTCTCATCATTAACAGCATTCCCCCTACCTTCCCCTCCCAAACAACAATTCCACTCTACCTAAAACTAACAGCCTTAAGCATCACCCTCCTGGGCTTCCTAGCAGCTCTTGACCTCCATCTCTTAACCAACAAACTCAAAATAAAAAACCCCTCACAGACATTCTATTTCTCCAATATACTAGGATTCTACCCCAACACCATCCACCGCATCATCCCCTACACGAGTCTTACCATAAGCCAAAACCTGGCATCACTTCTACTAGACCTAGCCTGACTAGAAAAACTAATACCTAAAACCATCTCACACCACCAAATCTCTGCCTCCATTGCTATTTCTTCTCAAAAAGGCATAATCAAGCTCTACTCCCTCTCCCTCCTAATCCCACTTCTCCTAGTCCTCCTTCTAATCATATAACCTATTACCCCGAGCAATCTCAATTACAATATATACACCAACAAGCAACGTCCACCCAGTAACCACTACCAACCACCGCCCATAGTCGTACAAGGCACCCGCACCAATAGAATCTTCCCGAACTAAACCTGATCCCTCTCCCTCATAAATCACCCAACTCCCCATGTTGTCAAAATTCAACACCATCACCAACCCATCATATTCCTTCGCCCACAGAACCAACCCAACCTCCATTATCAATCCCATCAAAACACCCACCAAAACCTCAACTCCTGACCCCCATGCCTCGGGATATTCTTCAATAGCCATCGCAGTAGTATACCCAAAAACAACCATCATACCCCCCAGATAAATTAAAAAAACTATCAAACCCAAATACCCCCCTCCACAATTCAAAATAATAGCACATCCCACCACACCACTGACAACCAGCACCAAGCCCCCATAAATAGGAGAAGGCTTAGACGAAAACCCCACAAACCCCATTACCAAAATTACACTTAACAAAAACAGAATATATGTCATCATTCTCGCATGGACTACAACCACGACCAATGATACGAAAAACCATCGTTGTATTTCAACTACAAGAACACCAATGACCCCCTTACGCAAAACCAATCCACTAATAAAACTAATCAACCACTCACTTATCGACCTTCCAACCCCATCCAACATTTCTACATGATGAAACTTCGGCTCACTCCTGGGCGCCTGCCTAATCCTCCAGATCATTACAGGGTTATTCTTAGCCATGCACTACACACCAGATGCCTCCACAGCTTTCTCATCAGTAGCCCACATCACCCGAGACGTAAACTACGGCTGAATTATCCGCTATCTTCATGCTAACGGTGCCTCAATATTTTTCATCTGCCTATTCCTGCACATCGGCCGAGGCCTATACTACGGTTCATTCCTCTACCTAGAAACCTGAAATATTGGTATTATCCTCCTACTCGCAACCATAGCAACAGCCTTCATGGGCTATGTCCTCCCATGAGGCCAAATATCCTTCTGAGGGGCCACAGTAATCACAAACTTACTATCCGCCGTCCCATACATCGGAACAGACCTAGTCCAATGAGTCTGAGGCGGCTATTCAGTAGATAACGCCACACTCACACGCTTTTTCACCTTCCATTTCATCCTACCCTTCATTATCACAGCCCTAGTAACCCTACACCTCCTATTCCTACACGAAACAGGATCAAACAATCCCCTCGGCATCTCCTCCCAGCCAGACAAAATTACCTTCCACCCCTACTACACAATCAAAGACATCCTAGGCCTACTTCTTCTCCTCTTCATACTAATAAGCCTAGTACTATTCTCACCCGACCTCCTAGGCGACCCAGACAACTACACCCAAGCTAACCCCCTAAACACCCCTCCCCACATCAAACCCGAATGATATTTTTTATTCGCATACGCAATCCTACGATCCGTCCCTAACAAACTGGGAGGCGTATTAGCTCTTCTACTATCAATCCTCATCCTAGTAATAATCCCTGCACTCCACACAGCTAAACAACAAAGCATGATATTTCGCCCACTAAGCCAACTCACATACTGATTACTAGTAATAAACTTACTGACTCTCACATGAATCGGAGGGCAACCAGTGAGCTACCCATTTATCATCATTGGACAAGTGGCATCCGTATTATACTTCACCACAATCCTAGTACTAATACCAGCCGCCTCCCTAATCGAGAACAAAATACTCAAATGAACCTGCCCTTGTAGTATAAACCAATACACCGGTCTTGTAAGCCGGAACTGAAATCTACCTTCCAAGGACAACTCAGAGAAAAAGTACTTAACTTCACCCTCAGCACCCAAAGCTAAAATTCTAACTTAAACTATTCTCTGTATTCTCATGTGGAAGCTGTTTTGAGTACAACCCCAGTACCAACCCGCTCTCCTACAATTCTATGTACTTCGTACATTACTGCTAGCCCCCATGGATATTGTACAGTACTACAATCACTTAAGCAGCTATACTACATTAGCTATTAGACGTGCATACAAACAACCCCAACATGCTTACAAGCAGGCGTCAGCTCATCCTCGACTAGCTGTGTAGCATTCACTTCACTCCCCCGGACACACACATTGACCAGTAAAGATCTTTCACTTAGTGGGCATAATGCATTCATTCATTCACCGTACATACAAACCCCTACCAAAGTCAACTCACAATCCATACACAACCTACTTCAGATGGAAATTTCCCGTCCAGCATCCTCCGTGAAATCAACAACCCGCACAAGAGTACTAACTCCCCTCGCTCCGGGCCTACAACACTTGGGGGTAGCTACAGTGAGCTGTATCCGGCATTTGGTTCTTACCTCTCGGCCATACAGTCTAAAACCGCCCATACGTTCCCCTTAAATAAGACATCACGATGGATCACAGGCCTATCACCCTATTAATCACTCACGGGAGCTCTCCATGCATTTGGTATCTTTATAAGGGGGCGTGCACGCGATAGCATTGCGAAACGCTGGAGCCGGAGCACCCTATGTCGCAGTATCTGTCTTTGATATCTGCCCCATCCCAGTATTGATCGCGCCTACGTTCCATATCCTAGCCGGACATGAAGGTTCACTCAAAGGTGCTAATTAATCCATGCTTGTAGGACATAACAATAATCAACCAACGTAATCCTCAACCACACCCTCTCAACGGAATGAAAAAACTCACTCCGCAAACCCCCCCCCTCCCCCCACATCTTTGCCAAACCCCAAAAACAAAGAACCCCCTCCCAAGCCAACTCCACCAAGGATCAAGCTCATCTTTTGGCGGTACACGCCTTTAACAGCCACCCCCTCAACTAACACATATTCTTTTTTCCCTCTCCCTCCTTCCACTCACTACTGCTCCCTTACCTTAAATCAATCTACCCCCAAAGAGCTCCC